TATAAAGTAAGCTAATAAAGCTATTGGGTTCATACCCCAAATATGACTAAATATCCTTTATATATAAAAATCTCAAAAATTATCTTATTATGATTTTTAATAATCTCAATTATTATGGCTCTCTCCTCCTCCTCCTTCTTCTTTCTATGAACTTGCTTAGAAGTTAATATAATAAGTTTTATCCCAATAATAAACTTAAAAACTTTATCTTCCACAAACAGAATAATACAATATTTTGTTATCCAAGCCCTAGCTTCTTCATTGTTTATTTTTTTTTTAATTAATATTTCAATCAACCCAAAACTTATAACCAACATTTTATCCGTTGCAATTATCTCCTCTATACTTATTAAAGTTGGAGCTGTCCCTTTTCATGTATGATTTCCTCAAGTAAGAGAAGGTCTATCCTATTATTCCTTTTTAATTCTTTCAACAGTACAAAAAATAATCCCTCTCCAGATTATCAGAATATTTACAAATAATCTTATTCTCCTTTCTAGCATTCTTAGAGCCGTAGTTGGGTCATATGGAGGTTTGAGACAATTCTCTACACGAAAAATTTTAGCATTCTCATCTATCACACATCTTGCATGAATATTAAGCTTAACTTATTTAAAAAGAAATTTATGGATTCATTATCTTTTAATTTATTTTGTTATTATAGTCTTTATTACAAAACTCCTTAATTTCTATAATTTTAATAATTTCAATCAAATCAGATTACTCCCAAAGGAGGTCTCAATTCATTCTTTTATCTTATTCTTATCTTTAGGGGGAATACCGCCTATAGTCGGATTTTTTATAAAGTGACTCACATTAAAAATTCTTCTCTTAAACATTCAAATTCTTTCTATCCCCTTAATTCTTTCTTCATTAGTTAACCTGTTCTTTTATACACGATTAATATACCCCATTTTTTTAAAAAATTTTACTAATTTTAAATGGACAACCAGTAGATCTAATAGCCTTACCTCATTTTTATTAACCCAATTAGCATTAATTTTTATATTAATTCCTTCTATTTAAGATTTTAAGTTAAAAAAACTATATGCCTTCAAAGTATAAATTAATTTAAATTAAGTCTTAGGCAAATACCATCTTTAAACTTGCAATTTAATAATTTTTTTAAAAATATAAAACTAGTAAAAGAAATCTCATAAATAAATTTACAATTTATCACCTTATTCGGCCATTTTACCGCGATGATTTTACTCCACAAACCATAAAGACATTGGTACCATATATCTTCTTTTAGGAACTTGATCTATAATAGTTGGAATGTCTCTTAGAATAATTATTCGAACTGAATTAGGCCAACCTGGTTCAATAATCGGAGATGACCAAATTTATAATGTAATCGTCACATCACATGCATTTATTATAATTTTCTTCATAGTAATACCTATTATAATTGGTGGGTTTGGAAATTGATTAATCCCAATTATACTAGGAACACCAGATATGGCGTTTCCTCGTATGAATAATATGAGATTTTGGCTTCTTCCCCCCTCCCTTCTTCTCCTTCTGGCCTCCTCAATAGTAGAAAGAGGTGCTGGTACAGGATGAACAGTATATCCCCCATTAGCCTCAAATATTTCTCACTCAGGAATATCTGTAGACTTAGCAATTTTCAGTTTACATTTAGCAGGAGTTTCCTCTATTTTAGGATCCATTAATTTTATCACAACTATTATAAATATACGACCTAAGGGGATATCATTAGAACGAATCCCACTATTTTTATGATCTGTAATAATTACAACAATCTTACTTCTTCTTTCTCTCCCTGTCCTAGCTGGGGCTATCACTATACTTCTTACAGACCGAAATTTTAATACCTCATTTTTTGACCCCGCAGGCGGTGGAGATCCTATTTTATATCAACATTTATTTTGATTTTTTGGCCACCCAGAGGTTTACATTTTAATTCTTCCTGGGTTTGGAATAATCTCTCATATTATTTGCTTCCAAACAGGAAAAAAAGAACCTTTCGGAACATTAGGAATAATTTATGCTATAATAGCAATCGGCCTTTTAGGCTTTATTGTTTGAGCTCATCATATGTTCACTGTAGGAATAGATGTAGATACACGAGCTTACTTCACAGCAGCAACAATAATTATTGCTGTGCCAACGGGCATCAAAATCTTTAGATGATTAGCTACACTCCACGGAGTACATATTCAGTATGACACCCCTATTCTTTGAGCTTTAGGATTCGTATTTCTATTTACGGTTGGAGGATTAACAGGAATTATTTTAGCTAACTCATCTATTGATATCATTCTTCACGATACCTATTATGTGGTGGCTCATTTCCATTATGTACTTTCTATAGGAGCAGTTTTTGCTATTTTAGCTGGAATTACTCACTGATTCCCAATATTTTTTGGATGAGCATTTAATCCTATCCTCCTAAAAATTCATTTTTTTTCTATATTTTTAGGGGTAAACTTAACCTTTTTTCCACAACACTTCTTGGGGCTAAGAGGAATACCTCGACGATACTCTGATTACCCAGATTTTTTTACAAAATGAAATATTATATCCTCCATGGGTTCAATCATATCGTTCATTAGAGTAATTATTTTTATTTTTATCATATGAGAAGCAATCTCAACCAAACGTCATATGCTTCATACTGAAGCTCCCTCCTCAGCTATCGAATGACAACTAAATCTTCCCCCTTCTGAACACACATTTAATCAAATTAATATTTTAATTAAATAACCCATGATAACATGAGCTAATCTTTCTTTTCCTAACAGAAATTCTCCAATTATAGAACAATTAATTTTTTTTCATGATCACACAATAACAATTATTATTCTAATTACTTTAATCACGCTTTATATAATCCTTAATGTAATTTCAAATACATTTACAAGCCGCTTCTTAATAGAAGGACAAGAAATCGAAACTCTATGAACCATCATTCCAACAATTATCTTAATTTATATTGCTCTCCCTTCTCTCCGCTTATTATACTTAATAGAAGAATCTTTTTCACCTTCAATTTCCATAAAAATTACAGGTCATCAGTGGTATTGGACCTATGAATACCCAGATTTTAATCTTGAATTTGACTCTTTCATAACTCCTCTAAATGAAAACCAATTTTCTAACTTTCGTCTTTTAGATGTAGATAATCGACTAATTTTTCCATTAAACATAAGCATACGAATATTAATTACATCTGCAGATGTAATTCACTCCTGATCCCTCCCAACCCTAGGACTAAAAATAGATGCAGTACCAGGACGCCTTAACCAAGTTTCTACAATAGCAAATCGTTCAGGAATCTTTTATGGGCAATGCTCAGAAATTTGTGGAGCAAATCATAGATTTATACCTATCTCTATAGAAATTACAACTTTAAATAATTTTCTAAACTGGATTAAAATATCTTCATTGAATGGCTGAAATATAAAGCAATGGTCTCTTAAACCACACTATAGTAAATAAATACTTTCAATGAAAAACTAGTTAAATCTATAACATAAGATCGTCATTCTTAAATTACCAAAGTGTTTTTTGATTCCTCAACTATTCCCTATAAATTGAAATATCTTAATTTTATTTTTTTTTTTCTCTATCATATTATCTTCAAGATTAATCTACTTTCTATCTTCCCAGAAACTCTTTAAAATAACCTTCAAAAAACCCCACCTCAAAAAGCTTTGAAACTGATAATAAACCTATTTTCAATTTTTGATCCCTCAACTTCTAAAACGCTATCATTAAATTGATTTTCTACAATAATATTCATCTTATTTATTCCACACATCTATTGAATAGTCCCTTCACGGATTCACTTTATGTGAAGAGTTATTTCCCTTAAAATTCATTCTGAATTAAATACTCTTTTTTCTAAAAATAAAAATTTATTAATTTTTATTTTCATTTCAATTTTTTGATTCATCATAGTTTGTAACTTCCTAGGACTATTCCCCTATGTTTTTACTCCAACTAGCCATATTAATTTAACCTCCTTTTTAGCCGTCTCACTATGATTAACATTTATATTATATGGCTGAATTACACAAACAAACCATATATTTTCCCACATAGTTCCAATTGGGACTCCAATTTTCCTCTCATTATTTATAGTATGTATTGAAACAATTAGAAATTTGATCCGTCCGTTAACTCTAGCAGTTCGACTAACTGCTAATATAATTTCAGGCCACCTCCTCTTATGCCTTTTAAGAAACATCATACAAAATTTTTCTTCAATTAATCTAATAGTTATACCATTTATAATAATTCTCCTTCTCCTTGAAATAGCTGTTGCTGTAATCCAAAGATACGTCTTTATCACTTTAACCTCCCTATATTTAAATGAAATTAACTAATGCTATTTCAGCCATTCCATCTTGTTGATAAAAGTCCTTGACCTCTAACAGGCGCAATTGCTTCCTTTACATTCATAATAGGTATAATTAATATCATACACAACCACAACTTTACTATTTTTTTATTAGCAATCTTCACTACTATTATAACCATAATTCAATGATGACGAGACATTTGCCGAGAAGCATCTTTTCAAGGAAACCATACTCATTATGTATTCATAAATATAAAATGAGGTATAATTTTATTTATTATCTCAGAAATTTTCTTTTTTATTTCTTTTTTTTGAGCATTTTTTCATAGAAGACTTTCTCCAAACATTGAGCTTGGAGCCCAATGACCCCCATTAAGTATTAACCCCTTCAATCCCTTCAGAATCCCTCTCTTAAATACAACTATTCTTCTATCTTCGGGAATTTCAGTAACATGATGTCATCATAGAATTTTAAATAAAATATATAAAGAAACAACCAACTCTCTATTCTCCACAATCATCCTAGGATGTCTCTTCACCTCACTACAAGGATGAGAATATTATCAAGCTCCATTTTCCATCGCTGACTCAGTATACGGCTCTACATTTTTCATATCAACAGGATTTCATGGTCTTCACGTATTAATTGGTTCAACTTTCCTAACCATTACCCTTATTCGCATTATTTTAAATCAAATATCTCATAAGCATCATTTTGGGTTTGAAGCAGCCGCATGGTACTGACATTTTGTTGATGTAGTTTGGTTATTCCTCTACTCATTTGTATATTGATGAACATTTTATTTTATTAGTATAATAGTACATTTAACTTCCAATTAAAAAGTTTTTTAAAAATAAAATAATTAAATTCCTTCTAATCTCAACTTCAATCACAATTTTCATCTATATTCTAGGAAATTTAATCAAAAGGAAGAATTTTACAAAAAAAGAAAAAAATTCTCCTTTTGAGTGTGGGTTTGACCCCTTCTCTATTGCCCGAGCCCCATTTTCTTTGCGATTTTTTATAATTTCTATTATTTTTTTGATTTTTGATGTTGAAATTGTAATCCTTCTTCCCTTCCCTATATATATAAGAATTTATAAAACACACACCACCATTTTAATAATAATAATTATTATCACCATTTTTGTAGGATTAATTTATGAGTGAAAAAACGGAATAATTAAATGACTTTCATAGAATAGTATTTAAACCTTATAAACTCTAATCTGCAATTAGAAATTGCTTGTGCCTATTCTATTATGAGTGAAGCAAATAATGCATTCAATTTCGACCTGATTATAGGGTAAACCCACTCTTAGTTAATAGAAGCCAAAATAGAGGCTATTCACTGTTAATGAATAAACTGATTAATCCTATTAAGACTACTTAAAAGGCTGCTAACCTTTAAACAATGAAAACATTTAGTCTTTATTTTTATAGTGTATAAAACACATAACACTTTCATTGTTAAAAAGCTTAAGCTAAAAATACCCTTAAAATATATCTTAATATTTTCAATATTATATTTTTTAGTTAAACTATAAGAATAAAAAAATAAAATTAAAAACAATAAAGAAAAAAAAATATAATTTCTAAATTGATTTACTTGAAGCCAATGAATAGCCCTTCTAAAAATAACACTAAACCTATTAATTCCTTGAGGCCCAATTTCCTCCACTCAACCATTATCTCCACGATAGAAGAAAAACCCAGATATTAAGCCCCTAACAGTCAATCTCCCTGTACAAGTTCTAAGAAATCACATTCTTTTTAAAAAATCAACAGCCACTCCTTTCCCTATAAAATTAATTTTTCATGGATATAAAAGGTAAAAACATCAAACCCCTATTATGATAATTACTATGTTAATTAATTTAACTTTTAATTTAACAACACATAAGTCAAAATTAGGAAATAAAACTCATCTCATTCTAGCACCAAATAGAATAACTATTAAACCTAAAAAAAAAATAGAAGTTTCTATCCACATTAACCTTTGAAAAACTGAATCAGCTGATTTAATCTCTCCCCCCCATATTGTATAATATATAACTCGAAGAGAGTATACACAAGTACAAATTGTAGAAACTACTACTACATAAATAACAAATCAACTCCCCTCTTTTATATAAATATATTCTAAAATTAAATCTTTAGAGAAAAATCCTCTCAAAAATGGGATTCCAAATAGTGATATATTAGCCAAACTAAAAGCAACTCTAAGAAAAGGATTATTAAAAAAAAAAATTCCTATAAATCGAATATCTTGGCTTCCTAGTCTTTTATGAATTATAAAGCCTGCACATAGAAATAATATCGCCTTAAATACAGCATGAGTAAGTAAATGAAAAAAAGCTAATTCTGTTATCCCTAAACTTAATCTAACCATTATCATTCCTAATTGACTTAAAGTAGATAGAGCAATAATCTTTTTAAGATCTATCTCTAAAACCGCTCCGATACCAGATATTAATATAGTTAATAAAGAAAAATATAACAAAAATGATTTAAATTCCTCAATTGTAAATAATAAATCTAAACGAATCAATAAGTAAACCCCAGCCGTGACTAAAGTTGAAGAGTGAACTAGAGAAGAAACTGGCGTTGGAGCAGCCATAGCTGCTGGGAGCCAGGCAGAAAAAGGAATTTGAGCTCTTTTAGTTATCCCAGCAACAATTAAAAAAAAACCTCTAATTATAAATGTTTTTCTAAATAAAAAAAAGTCCAATCTACCAAAATTAAGAACAAATACCACTGATAATAAAATCATTACATCCCCAATACGATTTCTTATAATTGTAATTATTCCTGCTCTATTAGATCTATAATTTTGATAAAAAATAACTAAACAATAAGAAACTAATCCTAAGCCGTCCCACCCTAATATAATTATCAATAAATTTGGACTTAAAATTATCAAAAATATTGAACCAACAAAAAGTAAAACTCCTCAACAAAAATAAATTTTTAATTTTTCATTATGTATATAATCATAGCTGTATAAAATTACTCTCCCAGAGATCCCTAATACAACCCCAGTAAATATAACTCTTATCCAATCAAATAAAAAGAAAAACTTCAGCTCAAAGTTTCCAAAAACTATTAAATAATAGTCAATCAAATAAATTTTTATTGTAAATAAAAATCAACCCCCAATTAATAATATAAAAAAACTCACTATTAACAAAACAAATCCCCACTTAAAATAAATTACTTAATGATAAACCTCTTTAAAACCACAATTTAATATTTTAAATAAACTAATTAAGTACAATCATAACATAAATATCTCTATTTTAAATACTCAAAAAAACAAAGGAATAACGTGAAGCAACATTAAATATATCTCTCGAATAGAGATTATAGATATTCCATATTTTACTCAACCTCTCCCGTGATTCAAATATCTAAATATATAAAGAGAATATGAAGCTCTTAAAAAAGAAATCAAACCTAAAGGAAAAACTACAATTATTCTTCATTTCAAAAGGCTCCCAATTAAAAATACCTCCCCACCTAAATTTAAAGATGGAGGAGCCGCTATATTGATTACTCTAAACAAAAATCATCAAACTGATAAAAAAGGAAAAATTCTTCCTAAACCCCTTAAAAGTAATATACTTCGCGTAAAAACACGCTCATAATATATATTTGCCAGACAAAACAGACCTGAAGAACACAAACCATGTCCTAATATTATTATTATATTTCCATATAATCCTCATCTCATTATTCTAATTACCCCACCCAAAGCAAGGCCTATATGACAAACCGAAGAATAAGCAATTAAAGCCCTCACATCAACCTGACATAAACAAATTAAACTTACAATAATTCCCCCTAACAAGGAAACTCTTATAATGCCCGAGCCCCAACTCAATAATCCACCCATAAAAAAGCTTTTAATTCGCAACATCCCATAAATTCCTAATTTCAAAAGAACCCCAGCTAACACCATCGAACCTGCAATAGGAGCCTCAACATGAGCTTTTGGTAATCATATATGAATAAAAAACATTGGAATCCTTACTAAAAACCCTAAAATCCCCATAATACATATTATTAAATTTATTTCATACTCTACCCAATAAATATAAATAATTCTTAAGCTTCTATTAATTTTAAGCAAAAACAAAAGCAGAGGCAGTGACCCACCTAAGGTATAAAATAATATATAAAGTCCAGCCTGTAAACGCTCAGGCTGGAGCCCCCAACCTATAATTATTATAATAATTGGAATTAATACACTCTCAAAAAATAAATAAAATCCTATCAGATTACTCTCTGAAAAACATATAACTAACAAAACAACTATTGAAACAATATAAAAACTATACATCTTCTCAAAATTAACAATTAAATTTATTCTAGCCAAAAATATCAGAATTCTAACCCAAAAACTCAATTCAATCAATAAAAATCTTATCAAATCTATATATAAAAACTCACCTACATGTAAAAAAACTCTTGATCAATCAACTTGAAAAAAAAATAAAATAGAAAATACAAATATCACAAAAATATTTTCTAAAAAAGAAAAATTCAAATATATACACATCACTCTTAATAAACCCATCACTACTATTAACATTTTACTAAGATTATTGAACTTAGTTTATCATTTCCATAAAAGTAAACTCTTACTACTAAGATTCTTAATCCCAACCCAGCTTCACATACAATAAAAATTATAAATATAATTATATTAGTAAAAAATATTTTAAAACTCACAAACATTAAAATATTATACAATACTCCTAAATATATAAACTCTAAACACAATAATAAAGCTAAAATATGACTTCGATTTAATAAAATTCTTAGAAACCCAGAAACATAAATTAAAACTCCTACTATTAACATTAGTTAATGTTATGATAGTTTAAAAAAACAAAGGTTTTGTAATCCTTAATTGATATACTTCTCATAACTTCAGAAAAGACTCCTCATCCTAAATCCCCAAAATTTATATACTTATTTGTACTATTTTCTGACATAAAATTTACACTTTTTCTTTCTTTTTTTTTTATATCATCTCAACATCCTATTTCAATGACATTAATTATAATTATAATTACGTTATATATCAATATTTTTATATATTTTATAATAAAATATACTTGATTTCTTCTTCTTATCTCTCTTTTAATCTTAGGAGGATTAATAGTAATCTTCTTATATATCACCAGCCTAACTCCCAATAAAAAGTTTTCATTTAATAAAAAGTTATTTGTCATTAGAATTCCTTTATATCTCCTTATTAAAATAGATAATAAAATAATTTTATCTAGTTCAGACTTTCAAGTCTTAAATATTTTCAACTATAGATCATTATTAATAATAATCTACATAATATTATATCTTATATTAACACTCATTTCTATTACGATCGTAGTTAAATCAACCTTAGCCCCTTTAAAATCAAACTAATGTTAGCTCGAAAATCCAATAATATTTTAAAAATTGTAAATAAAACCTTAATTGATCTTCCCGCCCCATCTAATATCTCCTACTTATGAAACCTAGGTTCTCTTTTAAGCCTTTGTTTAATAATTCAAATTATATCTGGAATCTTTTTAGCCATACATTTTTCAAGAGACATCACTACAGCATTCTCAAGAGTATCCCACATCTCTCGAGATGTAAATTTAGGTTGACTTATTCGAGCAACCCATGCAAATACTGCTTCCTTTTTTTTCATTTTTCTTTATGTACATATTGCACGAGGATTATACTACTCATCCTTCCTAATTAAAGGACCTTGAATAACTGGAACCTTAATCATTTTAACTCTAATAGCAACTGCATTTCTAGGTTATGTCCTCCCATGAGGACAAATATCCTTCTGAGGGGCAACAGTAATTACTAACCTTCTATCAGCCCTACCATATATTGGGCCACAAATTACTCAATGAATTTGGGGGGGATTTTCTGTAGACAACCCTACCCTCACACGATTTTTTACCCTACATTTTCTATTTCCATTTATCCTCTTAGCAATAGTATTAGTTCACATTTCTTTACTTCACGAAACAGGGTCAACCAACCCTCTTGGAGTTTCTAACAATATTGATAAAATTCCATTTCATCCTTATTTCTCCTATAAAGATATTTTTGGGGGCGTAATTATAATAATAAGCCTAACTTTTATCATCCTCATTTTTCCAAATATGTTTACCGACCCTGAAAATTTTTTAATAGCAAATCCTCTTATTACTCCCCCCCATATTCAACCAGAGTGATATTTTCTATTTGCTTACGCAATCCTCCGATCTATTCCTAATAAACTAGGGGGAGTAATGGCTCTAGTATCATCAATTTTAATCATTATAATCTTACCTTTTTCATCCTTCTCAATGTTTAAAGCAGCCTCTATAAATCCACTAAAAAAATTCACATTTTGAATTTTTGTAAATACATTTATTCTCCTAACATTTATTGGAGCTTGTCCAGTAGAGCCTCCTTTTGTAGTACTAGGACAAATCCTAAGAACTACCTACTTCTTATTTTTTTTCATTATTTCATTAATTAACTAGACATTTTATCTATATAATATAAGTATATACTTTGAAAGTATAAAAAAGATAAATCTAAATGTCTTTCTAATTTTGACCCAAATAAAAGAATAATAAACACCTTTTAATATAAATACAAAAAAAAAAATTGTAATTCTAACTGGTAAAATCAACTTCCAAGCTATTATTATTAACACATCATAGCGAAATCGAACTAAAGTCCCCCGAACTAATAAAAATAGATATATTATAAACAATATATTAATTCCTATCGTCCCTGCTCTCCCAAAAAATATTAGAGAACTCACTATTCTTATAAAAATAATATTACCATACTCAGACATAAACAAAAAAGCAAATCCATACCCCCCATACTCAATATTAAACCCAGAAACCAACTCAGACTCCCCCTCTGATAAATCAAAAGGACTTCGATTTGTTTCAGCTAGACAAGAAATTAACCATATTAAAAATAATCTTACTATCCCTCAAATTATTCAATACTCCTCTTGAAACCCAACTAATTTCAGCAAGTTATAACTTCTTATTAAATAAACAACACTTATTAAAATTACCGCCAATCTTACTTCATAAGAAATTACTTGAGCTAACCCTCGAAAAGAACCTAACAACGCATATTTAGAGTTTGAAGCTCATCCTCCTCCTAAAATTACATAAACTCCCAAGCTAGAAATACATAAAAAATATAATAATCCATACTCTATTTCAATTTGATTTGTTTTTCATACAAATAAAACCCAAAATAACAACATCAAAACTAAAGATAAAACAGGCACAAATAAATATAAAAATACATTTATAAACTTTATTATATTCATTTCTTTTCCAAAAAGTTTAATTACATCCGAAAATGGCTGAAAAACTCCAAGAAACCCAGTCTTATTAGGCCCCTTTCGAAGATGAATATAACCTAAAACCTTTCGCTCCAAAAGAGTAAAGAAAGCAATTCTTATTAATACCACAATCAATAAAACTACATATCTAAAAATAACCAATATTAAAGGAACTTTCATTTAGGAAGCTTAAATTCCTTGCATTTTTCTGCCACTTTAATTAATACTAACTGAATACTACTCTTCCTCAAATTCTAAATTTGATACAATTAATCTGCCAAGCTAATTTTTTAAAATAAAACTATTATCATTTTTTAAATAATTTAAATTATCAATTCCTTTCGTACTACGAAAATTCTCCTTAATTTCTAGGTAGAAACCAACCTGGCTTTCGCCGGTCTGAACTCAGATCATGTAGAAAATTAAAAGTTGAGCAAACTCCTTCACATAGCTTCTTCACTATAAAAGAATTCTAATCCAACATCGAGGTCGCAAACTATTTTATCTATGTGAACTATCCAAAATAATAACGCTGTTATCCCTAGAGTATTTTTCTCAAATAATCACTAGTAGTGGAACCATTTATTAAAAATTTTAAAGATAATTATTCTTTAAAAGTCACCCCAACCAAATAAACAAAAAACTTAAATTTTTCTAAAAAAATAATTAAAATTTTTAATTATAAAAAATTCATAGGGTCTTTTTGTCCCAGCAAAAAATAAAAACTTTTTCATTTTTAAATCAAATTTTATTAAAAAAAAAAAGAAAGAAAATCCCTGTTAAACCATTCTCTTAGCACCCATTAAAAGCCTTATTTCAGTACCTTCGTATAGTCATAATACCACAGCAATTTATAATACATTGAGCAGGTCATATATTTTATTTTTAACAAAATACAATGTTTTTGATAAACATTCAAAAATAATTTATGCCGAATTCCTATTAATTTAATACCTTTTTAGAAAAAAATTAAACAATATATTAATCCTCACTTATACTAATTTTAATATTAATTCCTTTATCTTCTAAATATTTAAATCAAATATAAATAAATCCAATAAAAAAACATTTTTTTATTACAAAATAAAGTAAATTTTAAACCTTAAACTTTTGTTTTTTTAATTATATACCCTCCTTCTCAAGCTTATCCTTAAAAAGTAAAAAATATAATAATACTTATTCACAAATCATTATATAAAAACATATAATTTTCTTTCTATAACCAGATATCCTACATTTCGAATAAAATTTCATTTCAACCAAAAAATTCACTTAAACTCTAAAACGTTCAAGATTGTTCCTAGTAGCTCAAAATATTTCGGGACCAAAAAATATTTTCCCTTTTTAATTAAGCCCTAATACAAAAGGTACGACAAAGATCAACTTCTCAAAGATTAATCCTTTCATTTTTATGACTTCCCTCACAGTACTAACTCTATCGCCTTTTATAACTCTTTTTCTAAATATTAAAAGTAACTACCTAATTAATAAATATAACTATTAAAAAATCATTAGAACGGCTATGAAGCTACATTACATTGTAAATGAAATATCAAACTTGATTTCATCCTAAAAAACACCTTCCGGTACTTTTACTATGTTACGACTTATCTCACATGTGAGAGTGACGGGCGATATGTGCATATTCTAGAGCTCAATTCAATTAAACATTATAATTTAAATTTACAATTAAATCCTACAAAATTTTCATAATTATCGATAATAATCAATGTAATTTATTTCAACCTTAACTTTCTGCTGCATTTTGACCTAACATCCTTAAAAACATTAATCCTAACAATAACTCATTAATATCATTTAATGATAGCGATATACAAACTGACTTTACTAAATCAAGTAAGATTTTTGAGTTATGTCAATTAAAGAATAAATTCCTCTAAAGAGCTTAAAATACCGCCAAAATCTTTTGATTTAAAAACCCCTAAACTACTCCCAATTTCTCATTTTTAGATAATAGGGTATCTAATCCTAGTTTCAAAACAAATTTCTTAAAATAATTATATACAAAAAAAATAAAAATTTTACCTCATCATTTTTCTTTATAAAATTTTTTAATTTATTATATAAATAAAATACTTTTACCCTACTTGTATAACCGCGGCGGCTGGCACAGGCTTCGCCAGAATTTATCAAAAATCTAACTTTTTTTAACAAAGAAAAAAAATAAATCTTCTATTAATTAATATTTAACTTTTAACATAAAGAACTTTTGAATAAAGTATTTATTACTATAACAATAATTCCTTTTTCTCTCTAGTATTTTATGAGTTTACTAGAGAGATACAAGGTATTACAAAAATTTCTCTCCCGTTGCTAACTTTTACATAATAATATAGAGTTATTACAGATCTTGCTGTTTACGCGAGTAAACTTGAAGAGCCCTTTAGGATTTTAGAAGATGGCTGCTTTAATTTAAACTCTTCTTCCTTCGACAGCAGCGCATAAATGAAATTCAACAAAAGCCTTGCTTCGGAGAAGCGAAAGTTAGGATGCCCAAAATTAAATGTGATTTGTGTCTGGGTGCTCCCAATTTAATATAAATGTGATAATATTTTCAAATTTACGAAGCCACAAATCACAAAAATAAAATGCCTGACTAAAGGATTATCTTGATAGGATAAGCTATGTATTCTATACTTTTATTAATTTTGATGAAATGAATCATCCCCTTTAAAATCAAAATTTAATGTGCCGCACACCAAAAAT